CAAAAATGGTTGGGACAACAAACATCCATCTCGTTCGTACTTTGGATACCCGTGGAACCATTGAAGGCTGTTGAAGTGACTAATTCCTTAAACGAAAAAATAGAAAGAATAATTAAGGGGCGTTGAGGACAAAGAAATTGCTGGAGTTATCTTTTTATCTAGTACCAACGTGCTTGATGTTAAGAAAAGATCTTTTGCAAGAAGGTTGGCTAGAGATTTCTTGTAAAAACACTAGCTCCGCTTAGTTCATAGTGAAAAAATTTCAACCCTTTTTCATTCTTAATTCTTAATAGTATAATTTTCATTATGCACATTAAGGGAGGAGCCGTATGAGATGAAAATTTCACGTACGGTTTTGGAACGGAGATTCTTTTAATCGAATGACGACCGTAACGGATGTCGGCTCAATCCGAAGGAAATTATGCGGAAGCTTTACAGAATTATTATGAAGCTATGCGACTGGAAATTGATCCCTATGATCGAAGTTATATACTCTATAACATAGGCCTTATTCACACAAGTAATGGAGAACATACGAAAGCTTTGGAATATTATTTTCGAGCCCTAGAACGAAACCCGTTCTTACCACAAGCTTTTAATAATATGGCCGTGATCTGTCATTACGTGCGACTATCTCCACTATAGAAAGAAAGATAAAGGGAAAATACGCTAGTAAATACTAGAAAAAATGAAAAATACGGGCTTTCTACATATGTATCGTACCAAATACGATTTTTATTAGCTGTAGCAAAGAAATAAACTTTATAGAAGCCAAAATATGAAGAACTAAAATGCCTGGATACTTTTTGATTCTATGGATAAAAGATTTAATTGATAGAGAAAGCGCCGTAAAGATCAATTAGCGAAATTTTTGGCCGATACAATAATAACTGCTTACTTTTACTTATCCAGAATACTTATCCAGAATATGAGATAAAAATTAGGAATCAATTTATGTAATAGAGTTGATCCCCTACGGTATTGAGCAGCGGTGTAGCATCAAATCCCAAAGATAGTAAGTCTTTCTTATTCTGAAAGCCTTTTTCAACAATTCTATATCTTCAAAGATTGTATCTAAAATATAGAAATGTAGAGATTATAAATACAATATTTATATATGATATTATGAAACCGGGATAGTTACCTTTAAGATAAGAAAAAAGGTAGAATGCCTCTGCTTTATTCTTCTGAAGGTGGGAGAAAAGATAAAACTAATTCTTTTTTTATTTAAATATTAAATAAAAAAAGAAAAGTTTGAAACTTTTGTAATTAACCTCTTTTGGTTAGCTCGAAAAACCTAAAAACGGGACGGCAAAAGAAAAAATCGACTGTCGATGAGCGAGCCGTATGAGATAGGAAACTCTCAAGTACGGTTCTAAGGGAAGGAAGTTACCCTCCTATTCCGCCCGTGGAGAGCAGGCCATTCGGCAGGGCGATTCTGAAATTGCGGAGGCTTGGTTCGATCAAGCCGCTGAGTATTGGAAACAAGCTATAGCACTTACTCCTGGAAATTATATTGAAGCACAGAATTGGTTGAAGATCACAAGGCGTTTTGAATAAGAATACTTTATAAGAATACTTTAATTCTTTTTTATTTAGAATTTGTTCTAAATTTTCATTTTCTATTTATTAGAATTAGTTAAGTTATTAGAATTCGATTCAGTGTTTATTGTACCTATCAGTCAACTAAAATGGATCATTTTTGGGAAGAACCAATCAAAGAATTTCATCATATCCTTTCTAATATCTTTTTAAAGATTGTTCTATTTCGTCTCTTATTTCCTAAGATAAACGATACACAGATAGAGTAGAGAATCTATATATTTGGTTTTCTGCTACTAAAATAAAATGAATAAAAGAAACTTTCGAATGAAATGAATAGATACCAGGTTGTTTATTAGGAATGGATAATGGCTCTTTACGTGATTGTGAATCTAATTGGAAGAGAATAATCAATATATTTTATGTAAGACATAAAAAGAGCTTCTTCTAGAAACTTATAATCGAGCTATGAATACACTAGATTGCACAAAAATAAGGTTTTTGCGCCAATTAAAAGACCATAAAAGGTTTTGAGAGGGTTAAAAAAGGTCCGTTGAGCGCCTCCTGGCTATGTCATAATAGATCCGAACACTTGCCCCGGATCGACTTCCATATCATAATTGCTCTAGTAAATAACTAAAGTTAAAGTAGATAGATGGTAGATAGAAGAGAAAGAAACTCATTTTAAGCATCTTTCATAGGTTCTTACTTTACTCTTGGCAGGTTTCTTTGTATGTGTTGTCCGGAAAGAGGAGGACTCAATGATTATTCGTTCGCCGGAACCAGAAGTCAAAATTTTGGTAGATAGGGATCCTATAAAAACTTCTTTTGAGGAATGGGCTAGACCCGGTCATTTCTCAAGAACAATAGCTAAGGGACCTGATACTACCACTTGGATCTGGAACCTACATGCTGATGCTCACGATTTCGATAGCCATACCTCCGATTTGGAGGAGAT